TTGTTTTTATTCAATTTAAAAAGGTTGCGTTTCTTTACATTCATAATTAGCGTTTATTTATATTTTGTATCTAACGGTCCTCAGTTTTTTTTTTAGTCATTTTTTGGGTGGGTTATTTTTATTTTTTTTCATTTTTCGATTTTTTTGTCCATTTTTTCGATTTTTTTGTCCATTTTTTCGATTTTTTTGTCCATTTTTTCGATTTTTTTGTCCATTTTTTCGATTTTTTTGTCCATTTTTTCGATTTTTTTGTCCATTTTTTCGATTTTTTTGTCCATTTTTTTCCATTTTTTCGATTTTTTTGTCCATTTTTTCGATTTTTTTGTCCATTTTTTCGATTTTTTTGTCCATTTTTTCGATTTTTTTGTCCATTTTTTGATTTTTTGATACTTTTTTTTTTTTTGTGTTTGCTTTCTTTGTATTTTTTTTTTAGGTTATAATAAAATATTTTATAAATAATAAAGTTATACAAAATTATTATTATACCAAAAAAAGAAAAAATTCTTTAAATATAAATATATTATTAATAATAAATTATTTAATTATATTTAGATAAATCACCTCTATTAATTATATATATATATAATAAAATATTTTATATAAACTATTTAATAATAAATTTAATTATTAACTTAATTTACATCATATATATATATATATATTATATATAATAATTAATCATTAATAATTAACCTTAAGAAAAAATTTATTATTAGTATACAATAAATTTAATTTAGTTTACTTTTATAATAAAATATTTCATTATAATGATAAAACAAGATTTACTTAAAATATCAATTATTATCGAATTATGTATACGCTATAATATTAAAACCTAATTGAAACATATATTTTAATTTAATTAATGTGAATAATTATTATAAATTAATATTATTAAATTAATATGCATTTAATTTATATTTATGGTTTAATTATAAATTTTTATATATGTATGAAAAGATTATAAATTAATCCTCATTAAGTAAAATAATAAGAATTAGTATTCATACTATTTATAAAATTAATCTGTGTACTTATTGGGGGGTAAAGTTGTTTTTGTTTAATTTTCAGTGTAAAATGGAACCCAGAGAAATTAGGGCCAATATAAAAAAAAAATATAGAAATAGAAATTTTTTAAGCAATAATATTGTTGTTATTTTGTGGAGAAAACTATGTTTTAAATTAGTCTGTGTGCTTTATTGGGGGGTAAAGATTCAGTGTAAAATGGAACCCAGAGAAATTAGGGCCAATATAAAAAAAAAATATAGAAATAGTTTGATTTTTGCTTTTTAATTTATTATAAGATTTTTATGCATGTAATTTTGGAGAGATAAAAAGTCTAAATGACGAATTTTTATTTTCAGTGTTTAATATTTTTATTTTTGGTTTTCCAAATTGAAAAATTTTTTTATAACAGAATAATAATGTGCCAGCATTCGCGGTTAGACATTTTGTTAGGGTAAATTTTTTCAGAATTTAGGTTTTTTTTTTTTTTTTCTGATATTTAGGTGGAATTTTATATTTTTTTTTTTTTTTTTCTCTTACTTAAGCTTTATTTAGACCAGGATTAGATACCCTGTTATTTTAGTGAAATCAATTTTTTCTGGGGAGTAAATATTTTTAAATTCAATGGATCTGGCGGTTTTTAAATCTTTTCAGAGGAACCTGTGTATTAATTGATAACCCACGATTATTTTTACCTTTTTTTTCTTGTATATCTCTGTCGTTGTATGTAATGAAAGTTTATTTACTTTATCTTTTTAAGATTTATGTTAGGTCAAGGTGCAGTTATAATGAGGTTTATATGGGTTACTTTAATAATTGTTTTTGTAATTTATAATTAGCGATCATCCCGCCAGCTTCGTTCACCCTACAATAGTTATTGGAGACACTTCATGCTGACGAAAATAACTTTATGTACATTTCGCCCTACATTCTCAAATACTGAGACAAGTCGTAACTTAGTAAGTGTACTGGAAACCATATATACAATCAATAGTATATTCCAATTTACAATTGGAGTTATAGATTTTATTCTACTGGTTTTTCAGTTCTCAGTTTTACTCGCATGTTTATATTTAATGTGCTGTTTTAGAATTATTAATAAGAATAGTTCCCTCACAGAATAGTTTTTATCCCTCACAGTTTAAAAACTGTGATAAAAATTAAATTTTTTGGAAGGATTTTTTTTTTGTACCTTTTGTGTCAGGGTTAATTAAGTTTATTTATTTATTTTTTTTTCCCGAAAATTTAATATCTACTTTTTTTTGGGGTTTGTTGTTTTATAAACATTCTTAAATTTAAAGTGGTTTTGATATGAAATTCGTTTATTTATATATCTGGTTATTTGAGAATTAAGTTCAATTTAGGATTTCTTTTGGTTAATTTATTTATTTTTTTCTTTTTGATTTCTAATTTTAGGGTGGGTGAGCTCCTTATTTTTATATAATTTTTTATTTGTTTTTTTATATAGGTTTAATATCTGTCATTATTTTAAGTTCGTTAAAGATTTTATTGATATTAGGTTTTAATTTATTTTTCTATCAAATTTTTTTATTTAATTTTTTATATTTTAATAATGATTGAATTAGTAAAATTAAAATTAGTGTTTATGAATTTGGCAATTTTAATTTCCGCCTGTTTATCAAAAACATGTCCTTAAGCTTATTTTTAAGGTTTGGCCTGCTCAATGATTATTTAAATAGCCGCGGTATTTTGACTGTGCAAAGGTAGCATAGTAATTAGTCTTTTAATTGAGGTCTGGTATGAATGGTTAAACGAGAAATTATCTTTATTAAAATTATTTTTTTTGAATTTGATTTTTTAGTTAAAAAGCTGAAATTTAAAAGAGGGACGATAAGACCCTATAGATCTTTAAAATTTTAATTACTTAGTTTTTTTGGCTGTTTTGTTTTTATGTATTTATTTTTTTTTTGTTGGGGTGATAGTTAAAATTTTAAACTTTAGTTTATTTAAACAATTTATTTTTGGGCATTTTGATCTTTATTTTTTGATTAGAAGAAACAGATACCTTAGGGATAACAGCGTGATATAACTGGAGAGTTCAAATTGATAGTTATGTTTGCGACCTCGATGTTGGATTAAATTTTATTTGTGGGGTAGGTTTCACAAAATTAGGTCTGTTCGACCTTTAAAAATTTACATGATCTGAGTTCAAACCGGCGTGAGCCAGGTTGGTTTCTATCTTCTTTTGATTAAATTTAATTAGTACGAAAGGACTTTTAAATTGTAATATTTACATACTAATTTGGCAGATTAAGTGCTTTAAATTTAGAATTTAACAATGTTTTAAATACAGTTAGTAATTTTTTTTTTTAGAATTTTTTTTTTGTTTGTTTTTATTTTGTTGGGTGTGGCTTTTTTTACTTTATTTGAGCGTAAAGTTTTGGGTTATATTCAATTCCGTAAGGGTCCAAATAAGGTGGGGTTTGTCGGGTTGCTTCAACCTTTCTCTGATGCTTTGAAGTTGTTTTCCAAGGAGTTTTATTTTATTGTTTTTGGTAATTATTTTATTTATTATTTTGTTCCTTTGTTGGGGTTAGTGGTTTCTCTTTGTTTTTGGTTTTTGTATCCTTTTTTTTTTAATTTGTTGTCTTTTGTGTTAGGTGTTTTATTTTTTTTATGTTGTTCTGGATTAGGTGTTTATTTTTTGATAATGGGTGGTTGATCTTCTAGCTCTGTTTATTCTATATTAGGTTCAATACGGTCTGTTGCCCAGAGAATTTCTTATGAGGTTTGTTTTTTTTTAGTTATTTTGTGTTTTGTTGTTTTTGTAGAGAGATTTAATTTAATTGATTTTTTTTATTTTCAGTCCTATATTTGATTTTTTTTTATTTGTTTTCCTTTATTTTTTATTTTTTTTTCTTGCATTTTAGCTGAAACAAATCGTTCGCCTTTTGATTTTTCTGAAGGTGAGTCTGAATTAGTTTCAGGTTTTAATGTTGAGTATAGATCTTTTAGATTTTCTTTATTTTTTTTGTCTGAGTATAGAAGAATAATATTTATGAGTTTTTTTTTAGTAATTTTTTTTTTTGGGGGTGATTTAAATTTTTTTTTTTTTTTTAGGGTTTTACTTTTTATTTACTTATTTATTTTAGTACGAGGGATTTTGCCTCGTTATCGTTATGACAAGTTGATGTATTTGTCTTGGAGGATCTATTTACCTGTTGTTCTTAATTATTTTATATATTTTTTATGTTTAAAGGTTTTTTTTTATTTCATTTATTTTTAGTATAAGTAAAGTTAATAGAATTTCTTCTTTTTTATGTTTTCAAGACATAAGGCTTTTAGCTTATTAACTAACTATCTAGTTAATTTATCTCATTTTTTTGCTAATATTGGTAATATTAAGAATGTTGAGAAGTAATTTATTGTTAATATTTGTCCTGTTAAAATAAAAGGTTCTTCAACTGGTCGTGCTCCAATTCATGTTAATAGAATAAATGAGTTGCATAAGTTTCATAACATTATTTTATTGATTGGGTATATTTTATTTCTTTGAAACTTATTTTTTATTGTGATTGGTAGAGTTATTAAAATTAAAATTGATAATACTAGTGCTATTACTCCTCCTAGTTTGTTAGGGATTGATCGAAGGATAGCATAAGCAAACAAAAAATATCATTCTGGTTGAATATGTACAGGGGTAATTATGGGGTTAGCTGGGGTGAAATTATCTGGGTCAGAGGTTAAGTATGGTTTTAAGTTAATTAAAGTTGTTATTGTAGTTATCACGATTATTATTCCTATGATATCTTTGATTGTAAAATATGGGTGAAATGGAATTTTGTCAATATTGTTTTTTGTTCCTAATGGGTTTGATGAACCTGTTTCATGAAGGAAAATTAGGTGAATTGTAATTATAATAGTTATTAGGAGTGGTAAAATAAAGTGGATAGTAAAGAATCGGTTTAGTGTTGGATTTTCAACTGCAAAGCCTCCTCAAATTCATTTTACTATTATTGTTCCTGTGTATGGGATAGCTGACACTAAATTTGTAATTACTGTGGCTCCTCAAAAAGATATTTGTCCCCAGGGTAAAACGTAACCTATAAATGCTGTAGCTATTAATATAAACATGATTGTTATACCTGAAGATCACGTTATTTTAAGTTTATAGGATCCATAATATAAGCCTCGACCTGTATGTAGGTAAATTAAAATAAAAAAGAGAGAGGCCCCGTTGGCGTGTGTGTTGCGGATGGATCATCCGTAGTTTACATCTCGTATAATATGAATAACACTTTTAAAAGCCGTGTCAATGTTGGGGGAGTAGTGTATTGCTAGAAATATACCTGTTATTAGTTGTATTGATAAACATAACCCTAGTAGTGAACCAAAATTCCACCAGGTGGAAATGTTTGAGGGTGAAGGTAAGTCAATAATAAATTTATTTGCAATTGTTTTTTTACGTGTAGGTTTAAACATAAGTTTTTTTTAGTGGTCCTTCAAATGTATTTGAGATACTTCTAACTGTAATTATTGTTAATAATAAAATTATTATAATTGTAATTGTTATATTTATTTTATTTATGTTAAAAAATTTTGTTAGGGTTTTGGTTTCTTCGTTTGTTAGTGTAAATATTTTAATTTCTTTAATTTTTTCGATAGTTTCTGTATTTGTATTTTTTGTGATTTCTAAAATTAGAAATAAGGAGATTGTAACAGTAATAAATTTATTTATTTTGAATTTTTCGTTAGATGCGATTCTTGTTATGTACATGAATATTACTATTATACCTCCAATAATTGTGATGAATAGTACGTATGCAAATCATGAGTTTGTTGATAATTTTATAATTTTTACTGATATGAGTATAGTTTGTAAAATTAATGTGAAACCTATAGATACTGGATGGTTAAGTGTTGGTGTAACCAAAGATATTAAAATTATGATGTTATTTATTCAGTAATTATTTTATGGAAAATATTAGTTTTGGAGACTAAAGATGAAATTTAGGTTTCTTACTGAGTTTTTAAGATATTTCTAATTTTGGTTTACAAGACCAATGTTTTTTTTTAAACTATAAAAACTTATGTTATTAGGATTAATAATTTTTTTTTCTGGTATTTTAAGATTGATTTTAGTTCGTAAGCATTTTCTTTTGTCTCTTTTAAGATTAGAATTTATAATTTTATCTGTTTTATATAAATTTTTATTTTTTAGAATTTTTTTATTTTGATTTTTATTTTTTTATTTATTTTTTTTAGTTTTAGGTGTATGTGAAGGTGTTTTAGGTCTATCTTTAAATGTTTATTTAGCTCGTTACAATATACTTGATTATGTGGATTATCCTAAATTATGTTAAAGTATATTTTATATTTATTTTTTTTGATTCCTTTAGGATTTTTAAACAGGTGGTTTATTTTAATTTATAGTTTTTTTTTTTTTTTTTTTTTTTTTTTTTTTAATTGTTTATTTGGTTATTATAGTTTTGTTTCATATGCTTTTGGCTTGGATAGGGTGTCTTATATTTTTTGTTGTCTTTCTATTTGGATTTGTATTCTTATAATATACTCTATGCTTAATTATCAGAATACTTCTAATTCTTTTATGTTTATTTTTTGTGTAAATTTTCTTCTTTTTATACTTTTTTTGGTTTTTTCAGTTATGGATTTTTTTTTTTTTTATTTTTTTTTTGAGGCTAGATTAATTCCTATTTTTTTAATTATTTTTGGTTGGGGGTATCAGCCGGAACGTTTAAGGGCTGGTTATTTTTTAATTTTTTACACTTTATTTGCTTCTTTGCCTTTTTTATTTATTGTATTTTATGTTTTTAGGGTAAATGGGACTTTTTGTTTTTTTTTTCCTTTTAGGTTTTCTAGAAATTTTATGATATTTTTTATTTTATTTTCTTTTTTAGTGAGGTTTCCTATATTTGGTGTTCATCTTTGGTTACCCAAAGCTCATGTTGAGGCTCCTGTAGGAGGTTCAATGGTTCTGGCTGGGGTTCTTTTAAAATTAGGTGGTTATGGATTTTTTCGTAGTTTAGGATTTATATATTTTTTTATTGTTGGTTATGATTATTTATTTATTAGATTTTGTCTTGTTGGGTGTCTTTATATAAGAATATTTTGTATAATCCAGAGAGATTTAAGGATTTTAATTGCTTATTCTTCTGTTTGTCATATGGGCATAGTTATTATGGGACTTTTTACTTTAAGATACTGAGGTGTTTTAGGTTCTTTGGTTTTTATAATTGGTCATGGTTTTGTTTCTTCTGGTCTTTTTTATTTGGTTGGTTTAGTTTATAGTCGTTTTGGTAGACGTAGATTTTTTTTAATTAGGGGCTTAATTTTGTATATACCTTCAGTTAGTTTATTTTGATTTTTTTTTTGTGTTTTGAATATATCTTGTCCTCCAAGAATTAATTTATTTTCTGAGATTTCCTTGTTTTTTAGATTGGTTTCTTGGGATTTTATTGTTACTTATTATTTGTTTTTTGTTTTTTTTTTGTCTGCTTGTTATAGATTGTCTATTTTTTTTTTAAGACATCATGGTAATGATTCTTGTTTATTGAAGTTTATTTATATGTTTGTACGGTTCGTGAATATTTATTTTTACTTTTACATTTTTATCCTGTATTTTTTCTTATATTGGGTCTTGATTATTTTTTAATTAACTTATCTTTTGATTTTTCAATTGTGTTTTGAATATATCTTGTCCTCCAAGAATTAATTTATTTTCTGAGATTTCCTTGTTTTTTAGATTGGTTTCTTGGGATTTTATTGTTACTTATTATTTGTTTTTTGTTTTTTTTTTTGTCTGCTTGTTATAGATTGTCTATTTTTTTTTTAAGACATCATGGTAATGATTCTTGTTTATTGAAGTTTATTTGCTCTTGTAGGGTTTTGGATTTTTTTTTGGTATTTATTTTTATGAGAATGATTTATTTTTTTTTTTTTGAGTGGGTGATTTACAGATTAAGAAGATGTAACATTACTTGTATTTTTGTTGTTTGATTGGGTTTCTTTATTTTTTATGTCTTTTGTTTTTTTGATTTCTGGTTCTGTTCTTTTTTTTTAGAATTGGTTATATGAGGGGTGATTTACATTTACTTCGTTTTTTTTATCTTGTATTTTTTTTTTATTTTAAGAATAGTCTTTTTTATTTTAATACCTGATTTGATTTGTTTAATTTTGGGTTGAGATGGTTTGGGTTTAGTTTCTTATTGTTTAATTGTTTATTATGGTAATAGAAGTTCTTTGTCTTCTGGTCTGGTAACTGTCTTTATGAATCGAATGGGTGATGTTTTTTTGGTTTTTTCTATGGGGTGGTTCTTGAATTTTGGTTCTTGACATTTTTTTTTATTTGTTGATTTTTTTGATTATGATTTTTTTTTGGTTATTTATTTAATTTTATTTGCTTCTTTTACTAAGAGAGCACAGTTCCCTTTTTGTTATTGATTGCCAATGGCTATGTCTGCACCTACTCCTGTTTCTTCTTTGGTTCATTCTTCTACTTTAGTTACTTCTGGTGTTTATTTAATTTTGCGTTTTAATTTTTATTTATTTTATTTTGATACTTTTTTTTTAATAGTTATTTCTTTGTTGACAATGTTAATTTCTGGGTTTAATGCTTCTTTGGAGAATGATTTAAGGAAAATCATCGCTTTTTCTACTCTTAGACAGTTGGGGTTTATATTTTTTGTTTTGTCTTTTGGTTCTTTAACTTTGTGTTTTATTCATTTGTTAATTCATGCTGTGTTTAAGTCTCTTTTATTCCTTTGTTCTGGATTTTTTATTCATTGTTTTTTGGGTAGACAGGATATTCGGTATATGGGGGGGTTGGTTATTCAGAGACCTTATTTTTCTTCTTGTTTTTGTGTGTCTTTGTTGTGTTTGAGAGGGTTTCCTTTTTTGTCAGGTTTTTATTCTAGGGATTTTGTTGTTGAATTGATAATAGTAATGGAGTTGAGTTTTTTTTTTTTTTTTTTTTTTTTTTTTTTTTTTTTTTTTATTTTTTTTTTTTTTTTTTTTTTTGTTTATTTTTTTCCTTTTATTTCCTTTTTAAATTGTTTTTATATAAATATTTCTTTGTTTTTACTTTTTTTTTTTTCGATTTTTGGGGGTTCTTTGATTTTTTGGTTATTTAGAGATTTTATTTTTGTGATTGATTTCTTTTTAAGGGTTTTTCCTTTAATATTATTTATTTTTTCTTTGGTTTTTTTTTTTGATGTTTTAAATAATTTTTTTTTTTTTTGTAGATTTTTTCATTATTTTTTTTTTGGTAATATGTGATTTTTAAATTATTTTTCTACATCTTTTTTTTTGGCTCGTTTTTTTAGGTTTAGTTCTTATTCTTATAATTTAATTGATTTGGGTTGGTTGGAGTATTTTATTTCTGGTGGATTAATAGGGTTTTTTCGTTGAGTTTCTAGGGTGTTTGAGGGGTTTTACTTAAATAGATTTTTTCTTGTTATGGTTTCTTTTTTTTTTTTTGTTTTTTATTTTATTTATTTAAATAGATTAACAAAAATCTAGATGTTGAAAACATCTTGATAGTTTATACTTTTAAATATTTAAGAAATTTTTTTTAATTTTATATTGAAAATATAATGTTTTTTTTTAAACTACATAAATAAGAGTAAAGTAATTTAATACTTGAATAGAAGTTAGCGGCTTCTTTCTTTTTACTCTTTTAACTGGGGTTTGACCCTTCTTTTTCATTAACAGTGAAAAGCTTCTTTTTAGCTTCAGTTAATTTGAGTATGAGGATTCTCCTTAATTTTAAGTCGAAATTAAATGTATTTTACTTCATACTCTTAATTTTAAGAGTAACTTATAAAGTATTTTTTTCTTGCAAAGAAAATGTTTAGTTTAACTATACTCCTATTATTTTGTTCATTCTAATATTCCGTTTTTTCATTCATTGATGAGCCCTATTATTAAAATAATTGTAGTTATTGATGTTGATAAGATTCATTCTTGTATATTTGATATTTTAGTAATTGCTATGGGTAATATAATTGAAATTTCAATGTCAAAGATAAGAAAAATTGTTGCTATTAAAAAGAATTGGATGGAGAATGGTTTACGTGGGGAGGATATTGGTGAGAATCCACATTCGAAGGGTGAATTTTTTTCTCGTCTTATTTTATTTTTTTTTGACATTAGTGTTGTAAGTAAGAATACGGTTGATCTGATTATTACTATAATTAGTGTTGTTGTTAAGATTACTATTATTTTTTTAAGTGTTTAACCTTATTGATTGGAAGTCAATTATACTTATTATATAAAAATATATTTTCCTCATCAATATATGCATATGTATAATAGGATTCAGATGATGTCTACAAAGTGTCAGTATCATGATGCAGCTTCAAATCCTAAGTGTCGTTTATTAGAAAAATGTAGTTTTTTTATTCGGATACAGCATACTAATAGGAATATTGTTCCAATAATTACGTGGATTCCGTGGAATCCTGTAGTTAAAAAAAATGTTGATCCGTAGACTGAGTCTGCTATGGTGAATCTTGCTTGTCTATACTCTCATTTTTGTAAGATTGTAAAGTAAATTCCTAGAATAATAGTAATGATTATTGCTTTAAATGATTTTTTTATTTTGTTTGCAATAAGTTCTTGGTGGGATCAGGTGACTCTAATACCTGAAGAAATTAAAATAATTGTGTTTAGAAGAGGTACTTCTATAGGGTTAAATGGTTTGATTGATTTGGGTGGTCAGTTTATTCCAATTTCGATTGAGGGGGATAAACTTGCATGGAAAAATCTTCAGAAAAATGAGAAGAAGAATATTATCTCTGAAATAATAAATATAATTATACCAATTTTAATTCCTTTAACGACTTTAATTGTGTGATTTCCTTGAAATGTGGATTCTCGAATTACATCTCGTCATCATAGGGTTGCACATATTGTTGTTAAAATTGTTCCTAGGATTATAATTGATTTTTCTTTTTTTGTTATTCATATTACTGTACCTAGTATTGATGTTATAATATTAATCGATGAAACAATAGGTCAAGGTCTCTTAGTTACTAAGTGGAAAGGATGATTCTTTTTCATATGGGATTTCTGAAGAGTAAAGTGTAATTAATGTAGCAAATACATATGCTTGGATGATTGAGATGGCCATTTCAAATATTATAAGTGTTGTTTTGAATACAATTGTTATAATTAGTAGGTTGATTTCATTAATTCTTCCTAGCAGAATCATAAGTAGGTGACCTGCAATTATGTTGGCGGATAGCCGTACTGACAGGGAAATTGGTCGAATAATATTACCGATAGTTTCAATTAAGATTATTATGGGTATAATTATTGTGGGTGTTCTGGTTGGTAAAAGGTGTGTGAATATTTCATTGGTGAATTTTGTTCATCCGTAAGTTATTATGGTGATCCACATAGGCAGGGCTAATGAGATTGAAATACATATGTGGCTAGTTGTTGTGAAGTTGTAAGGAAAAAGACCTAATAAGTTATTTAGGAAAATTGTAATTATGATTCTTGATGAAAATCTAAGTATTTCTTTGTGGTTAGTATTGTTTCAGAAGTCCTCATTTATTTTTTTTTCTATTGTAGTTTTAAGTATGTTCCATCGTGATTTTTTGATTCAGAAATTTATAGGTATAATAGTTAGTGTTATTATTATAATTATTCAGTTTATTTGGGTTATTGAGGTTGAGGGGTCAAATGATGAAAAGAGACTTGTTATCATATTCAGTTGGTTTTTTTTTTTTTTTTTTTTTGTTTTTTTTTTTTTTGTTGGTTTAGTTTATTTGAGTCAAAAAATATAATTGAATTAGTGATGTAGATTATTGTTCTAGTTAGTATCAACATTGTTACTCATATAATTGGTGAGGTTTGTGGAATTAAGGGGTACAATATTTTTTGTAATTTATTATTTGACGAATAATTGTTTTTTTTAAACTCCCCTTATTCATTAAGAGTATTTGTTTACTATATTATGGTTTAAGAGACCATTACTTATCATTTCAGTCACTTAATGTATTTATTGATTCATTCTATGAATTTTTTTAGTCTAATTCTTTCTAATGTAATGGGTATAAAGCTGTGGTTTGTCCCACAGATTTCTGAACATTGTCCTACAAAGATTCCTGGTTTGTTTATAGTAAATGAAACTTGATTTAGACGTCCTGGTACTGCATCTATTTTAATTCCTAATGATGGTATTCTTCAAGAATGGATTACATCTGATGATGTAATAATTATTCGTGTTTTTGTGGAGAAAGGCAGGGTTACTCGGTTATCAACTTCTATAAGTCGGATGTTTTTTTTTTCATTTGTTATGTAAGATTCGAATTCAATTTTTTTTTTGTCTGATAATTCGTATGATCAGTATCATTGGTGTGCAATTGTTTTAATTGTGATTGATGGATTAATAATTTCTTCTATTAGATATAAAATTTTCAGGGAGGGTAGTGCAATTATGATTAGGATGATTCCGGGGGCTACAGTTCATGTAGTTTCAAGAATTTGATTTTCTAAGATTGTTCGATTTGAGAATTTATTTTTTATTGTTGATCATATTATTGTTATTACTATAGTTAAGATTATTGATGTAATTATTATTGTAAGGTCATGAAATATAATTAATTGTTCTATAATTGGTCTAAACCCGTTTGTTAAGTTTATTTTTATTCATGTTGGTATTTAAGAGTAAATTACTTTATGAATGAATTTTAAGTTCATGGCACTTTGTGCCACTCTTATTTTTCTATTTTGTTAAGGCAGGTAATTCATTATATCTGTGTTCAGGTGCTGGTGTATTTGAGAATCATTCTATTGATGATGTTGTGTTTTTTTTAAAAATTAATAGTCGCTTAAATGATATTATTTCTCATAGGATAAATATAAATATTATGATACTGATGGTTGAGATGATGGATCCTATTGATGAGATTATATTTCATAATATAAATGTGTCTGGGTAGTCAGAGTAACGTCGTGGTATCCCTGCTAGCCCTAGAAAATGTTGAGGGAAAAATGTTATGTTTACTCCAATGAATATAATTGAGAATTGGATCTTTAATATTTTTTTGTTTATAATTATTCCTGTAAATAAAGGGATTCAGTGAATGATTCTTGCTATGATGGCAAATACTGCACCTATGGAAAGAACATAATGAAAGTGTGCTACAACATAGTATGTATCATGAATTACTACATCAATGGATGAGTTAGCTAGAATTACACCTGTAAGGCCACCTACTGTAAATAAGAATACAAAACCTATAGATCAAATTATTTGAGGGGTTTTTTTTTTTGTTGATCCTTGTATTGTAGCTATTCATCTAAAGATTTTAATACCTGTAGGGATTGCAATAATTATAGTGGCTGATGTAAAATATGCTCGTGTGTCAATATCTATGCCTACTGTAAATATGTGGTGTGCTCACACGATGAATCCTAGGATCCCAATTGACATTATAGCATAAATTATTCCTAGGTGACCAAATGTAATTGTTTTTCCTGTTTCATGTATAATAATGTGTGAAATTAGACCAAATCCTGGTAGAATAAGAATGTAGACTTCTGGATGTCCGAAAAATCAAAATAAGTGCTGGTAAAGGATTGGGTCTCCTCCTCCTGAGGGGTCAAAGAATGATGTGTTGAAATTTCGATCTATGATAAGTATAGTGATGGCTCCGGCTAAGACTGGGAGTGAAACTAATAATAGAATTGCTGTGATGAGGACTGACCAACAGAAAAGGGGGGTTTTTTCTAAGGTTATTCCTTCAGTTCGTATATTTATGATTGTTGAAATAAAGTTAATGGCTCCTAAAATTGATCTAATACCTGCAATGTGAAGAGAAAAGATTGTTAGGTCTACTGATGGTCCTGAATGTGCTGTGTGGCTAGATAAGGGTGGGTAAATTGTTCATCCTGTCCCTGTTCCTGTCCCTGTGGTTGATCTTGAGATTAGTAATGAGAGGGATATTGGCAGTAATCAGAATCTTATATTGTTTATTCGTGGGAATGCTATGTCGGGGGCACCAATTATTATTGGTACTAGTCAGTTTCCGAATCCTCCGATTATTACTGGTATTACTATGAAGAAGATTATAATAAATGCGTGTGATGTAACAATGGTGTTGTAAATTTGGTCGTTTTTGATGAGTGAGCCTGGTTGAGAAAGCTCTATACGAATAATTATTCTTATTATTATTCCTATGAGTCCTGATCATATTCCTAGTAGGAAGTACAGAGTCCCAATATCTTTGTGGTTGGTTGAAAATATTCATTTTTTCATTAAAGAGATGCCTTGATTTAAGGTGATAGATTGTAAATCTATTTAAGGTTTAAAACCTCTCTTTAAATTTATTTATAAGCATTCAATTATGATTTTGGATTGCAAATCCAAGGTGCTTATAAGCTAAGGCTTATAAACATATATAATTTTAACTTTGAAGGTTAATAGTTTTTTTAACTTAAATCCTTAATTTAGTTTAAGGATAAGTGTTAAGGGTATACCTAGTATATTGATTATGATTCTTAATTCTTTTTTTTTTTTTTTTTTTTTTTTTTTTTTTTTTTTTTTTTTTGTTGTTATTATGGTTATTATTGGATTACTTATGTTTAAGTACACATAAGTTATCATGATTGATGATGAGATGAGTGATAATGATATTGTGATTGATTGGCAAGTTGAATTTTGTAGAATTAATCATTTTGGGAAAAACCCAATTGTAGGAGGTATACCGCTTATCGATAAAATATTTACTAGTATATTTATTTTTATTCATTTGTTTGTGATTATTATTTGATTAATGTATATAATTTTTATTTCTTTTATTATTTTGATTATTATTGTTGTTAATATTGAGTAAATTGTTATGAATATAACTAGCTGTATTTTTGATGTTTTTGCTGCATATGTTATTCATCTGGTGTTAGAAATAGATGAGTAAGCTATAATTTTTTTTGTTGAAAGTTGTTTTATAGCTGCTATTGGTCTAAGTAAAAGTGTAAGTATTATTGGCGTTATTAGTATTTCTATTTTGATTATTTGTGTTGTTATAATTGTTGGGGGGATTTTTTGAATGCTTATTAGGATAAGGCAGGTTTCTCATGACATGGATTGTATAATTGTTGGTATTCACATATGAAATGGTATTATTCCTATTTTTATTAATATTCTTGTTATTAACATTACTCTGAAGCCGGGGGGAGCTTCTTTTGTTGAGTTAATTAGTATAGATATTAATATTATGGATGAGGATAGGCTTTGAATAATAAAATATTTCATTGGTTGGTCTGTTATTTTTTTTCTTTTTGTTAAGATGTATAGAAATGAGATTATATTGATTTCCATTCTTGTTCATGAGAACAGGATGTTGTTGGATGTGGTTATTATAATAATTGATATTATTATTGTTGCTAGTATAAGTTTTTTTGTGATGTTGATTTTAATTAAAAAGAGAATCTTATTCATGGATGGGGTATGAACCCATTAGCTTTACTTAGCTTATCTTTTTTGTAATTTGATGTAAGATGCATTTAGAATTTTGATTTCTAGAGATTTAGTTTAATTCTAAAATTTACATTAATGAGAGTGATTTCACATGTTTTATTACATCAAAATAATCCTTTATTCAGGCATCTCATT